AGCAGCTGAATATTTATTCTATAAGGGTTTATTTGATCCAATCGTCCCACGCAATCTTTTAAAGGGCGTTCTAAGTGAGTTATTGCAGCTGCACGCTTTTTTTCCTCTAAAAAAAAAGAAAGAAAGTCGAGAATTAAAGTAAATGTAAATTCTTTGTGTCCAAAAGTTTTTTTATCATAATAAAAAATGAGATGAAAGATAAACAATTCCATTATTAGATTAATATAGCTATATGTAGAAAGCGTCTTTTTTTAGTTCTACATTCGTTGCATATACTCTATTCACTTTTATAGAATAGCTAGAAGAATTAATTAAAATTAATTCGAATTCTAATTATTTTATTAATTAATTAATTAATATTAATATAATAACATAATAACAAAAAAAAATATAACAAACAGGTACAATATAGTAGACCGAGGTACCCATTCTATGACAACTATTAACTTTCCCTCTATTCTTGTGCCTTTAGTAGGTCTAGTATTTCCGGCAATTGCAATGGCTTCTTTATTTCTTCATGTTCAAAAAAACAAGATTGTTTAAGTCTTGTGGTCCAAATCTCAGTTTTTAAATTGAATCATAACGTATATATCTATTTAGCAGAATGGTATATTTCGTGATTTTTTACGAACATACCGGAAAGAGTCCTTATGTATGTAGAAACACGGTATGGTATTAGGGGTATAGTTTTTCTAACGATTGGATCAATTATTCTTAAACTAAAAAAAAGATATAAATAAAAGTCAAGCTTCACATCAGAGATAGTACTAGTTGATGAAAGTTAGGTCAGAAACATAACAAAGTAAGGAAAGCGCAATTTTTTTGCGGTATTCTGTTAATTTAAATTAAATGGAATCAGATCTACTATGAATTGGCGATCAGAACGTATATGGATAGAACTTATAACAGGCTCTCGAAAAATAAGTAATTTCGGCTGGGCCTTTATCCTTTTGTTAGGTTCATTAGGATTTGTATCGGTTGGAATTTCTAGCTATCTCGGTAGGAGTTTTATATCGTTATTTTCCTCCCAGCAAATTCTTTTTTTTCCACAAGGGATCGTGATGTCTTTCTATGGAATCGCAGGCCTCTTTATTAGCTCCTATTTGTGGTGTACAATTTCGTTGAATGTAGGTAGTGGTTATGATTTTTTCGATAAAAAAGAAGGAATAGTATGTATTTTTCGTTGGGGATTTCCTGGAAAAAATCGTCGCATCTGCCTCCGATTTCTTATAAAAGATATTGAGTCTATTAGAATAGAACTAAAAGAGGGTATTTATACTCGTCGTGTCCTTTATCTGGAAATAAGAGGCCAGGGGGCCATTCCTTTGACCCGTACGGATGAAAATATGACTCCACGAGAAATTGAACAAAAAGCTGCTGAATTGGCCTATTTCTTGCGTGTACCAATTGAAGTATTTTGAAATGATAAATACTTTCTTATTCTTAACTCGGAGTAAAATAAAAAATCTACCATACTCTTCTTCGAACTCTTTTTTGAGCTTACCTACCTTAATGGACTTAATGGAAATTTCATCAGAATGCCCGCTCGAGTCAAAGCAGACATATACAGAACAACCAAAAAGATACACTTTTTGTCTACAAATACAAAAAAGGACGGCAATACACTCAATTCAGTAACAAAAAAAAGAATTGATGGTTCATCCCACATATATTTCTAAATTGATTCTTTTTTTTTTTTTTTTTACGAATTAATAGGTTAGATACAATACAAATAAATCATGATCAGGTCAATTTTGTAGATTATTTCTTTTTTAACAATCTTTCCTTTTATTTTTATCCTTAATAACCAACCAATTGGATTTTTTATAATTATAACGATAATTTCATTATCCAAATTCTGTATTCTGTCTTGTTTTGACTCTATTTTTTACTTTTCATCGTCACATTCAAAGCCTCAATTCTTTTTTTGTACTATGCTTAACTCGTGCAATTTCTCGCACTATTTTAGAGTTTGGTATAAAGTCAATTCTTTGGTCTTGAAATTAACAAAAATGTATTAAATTCAAATTGATATAGCTCTGACGCCTATGAGAGTACTGGTTTTGAATTTTACCAATTGTAATAGCTAGAAACACGCATTTTTTTATTTATTCATTCGAATTCGAAGTGTACTCTTTTTCTATTTCTGTATTCTTTCAAGATTCAAGAACTAATTAAAAAATTAAAAGAAAATACGAAATTCATGAATTGGATACTTGTAATAGACTTCATGTTTGATAGAACTACTAGATATAGATCTCATAGAGTCGACCAATGCGAGGAGTTCATATACAATTTATAGATGAAAAAATGGAAAAAAAGAAAACATTTATTGCTTTTCTATATCTTGTATCTATAGTCTTTTTACCCTGGTGGATCGCACTCTCATATCAAAAAAGTCTGGAATCCTGGGTTGCTAATTGGTGGAATACTAAGCAATCGGAAACTTTTTTGAATGATATTCAAGAAAAGAGTTTTCTAGAAAAATTCATAGAATTCGAAGAGCTACGCTTGGTGGACGAAATGGTAAAAGAATACCCAGAAACACATCTCCAAAAAATTTGTATAGGAATCCACAACGAAACGATTCAATTGATCAAGATCTATAATGAAGATTCTATCCATATGATTTTGCAATTCTCGACAAATATAATATGTTTCTTTATTCTAAGCGGTTATTCTATTCTGGGGAATAAAGAACTTATTCTTCTGAATTCTTGGGTTCAAGAATTCCTATATAACTTAAGTGACACAATAAAAGCTTTTTCTATTCTGTTATTAACTGATTTATGTATCGGATTTCATTCCCCCCACGGTTGGGAACTAATGATTGGTTCTATCTACAAAGATTTTGGATTTGCTCATAATGATCAAATTATATCGGGTCTTGTTTCCACTTTTCCAGTCATTCTAGATACAATTTTGAAATACTGGATTTTTCACTATTTAAATCGCGTATCCCCATCACTTGTAGTGATTTATCATTCACTGAATGACTGAAAAGAAAAAAGATATACAGATAGAAATCCAATTTTGAATTCGAATTCTTCCCATTTTTACCCCGCTAAGGCGGTCAGTTCTTTCTATATTCCAGTAATTTATTATTTCATTAAATTCAGTTTTCAGTTTCGGTTAAAGTAAATAGCAAAATCGCGGATAGGAAACTATACTAGTAACCTACCCAATTTATTGTAGAAATTTTGGGGATGAATGATTGGACCATGCAAATGCAAACTATAAAAAATTTTTCTTGGATAAAAGAACAGATTACGCGATACATTTCCGTATCGCTCATGATATATATAATGACTCGGCCCTACAGTTCAAATGCATATCCCATTTTTGCGCAGCAAGGTTATGAAAATCCGCGAGAAGCAACTGGGCGTATTGTATGTGCCAATTGCCATTTAGCTAACAAACCCGTGGATATTGAGGTTCCCCAAGCAATTCTTCCTGATACTGTATTTGAAGCAGTTGTTCAAATTCCTTATGATATGCAATTAAAACAAGTTCTTGCTAACGGCAAGAAAGGAGGGTTGAATGTAGGGGCTGTTCTTATTTTACCTGAAGGGTTTGAATTAGCCCCGCCCAATCGTATTTCTCCAGAGATAAAAGAAAAGATTGGAAATCTTTCTTTTCAGAGCTACCGTCCCAATAAAAAAAATATTATTGTGATAGGTCCTGTTCCCGGGCAAAAATATAGTGAAATCACCTTCCCTATTCTTTCCCCGGATCCTGCGACTAAAAAAGACACTCACTTCTTAAAATATCCGATATATGTAGGTGGTAACAGAGGAAGGGGTCAGATTTATCCTGACGGAAGCAAGAGTAATAATACAGTTTATAATGCCACAGCAGCGGGTATAGTAAAGAAAATTTTACGAAAAGAAAAAGGCGGATACGAAATAACCATAGCGGAGGTCTTGGATGGACGTGAAGTGGTTGATATTATCCCACCAGGACCGGAGCTTCTTGTTTCAGAGGGTGAATCTATCAAACTTGATCAACCATTAACTAGTAATCCTAATGTGGGTGGATTTGGTCAGGGAGACGCAGAAATAGTCCTTCAAGACCCATTGCGTGTACAAGGTCTTTTGTTCTTCTTTGCATCTGTTATTTTGGCACAAATTTTTTTGGTTCTTAAAAAGAAACAGTTCGAGAAGGTTCAATTGTCCGAAATGAATTTCTAGATTCGTGGATTTATCAACATCAAGTTCGTAACAAGAACCTAATTCGTATTGCAAATTCTTTGACAATTTTCGATGATCAATAATAAAATTCTGAGAAGGTTTATTTATATTCTTTTTATATAGTTACAAGAAGTCGGAAATTACTTGTATTACATTATTATAATTATAAAAATTATAAATAAATTATTAGTTATAATATAACTTATAATATAACTATTGCGAATAAAACTCTTTGACTTTTTCACTTTTTTCAATCGAAATTGGAATGATGTTAATATTATCATATTTCAAGGTCATAGAGTGACTCAAAAGATAAATGAAAGGAAAAACGATTCTAGGGGGGATTCCTTGCCTTCCCGGTCTTCGACACACGACAAGGCATTTTACGCATACTTTACTTGTCGTGTGTCAAAATAATAATGAGTCTTGATTCATTTAGTCAAAGACTTGGGCACACTTTCTTTTTTTTAGTGATAGATTGATTATTTATTTCTTATTATTAAGCATCTAATTCAAAATTAAAGGAGTGGACAAATTGATAGAATGAAATTTATTGAACAAATAGAACTTCTTGCAGTTAGTTTGATCTATAAAAAGAGAGAGTCTATTGTGTTCTATATGTGTCATTCAATAGAATTACTTTGTTTGTTCTAACAAGAGTCAATCAGTACTATCGAGGAATAGCTGGTCTGAATTACCAAATCTATATCTATAAAAAAAAAAAAAAGAAGGGGGATTCTTTGATCATTTATACGAAAAAAAATGATAAAAAAATTATGATTTATTATACTTAAATTAAAAATTTAATGG